GACTTGAATATTGAATACCAGAAAACTATATGAATGTTGTATTTATTAACATTAACATGCGGATATACCTAATCTATATCTGCGTCTTCTCTCTTCTTTTATTGTCCTCCTGTCGTCAATTGACGTATGACTTAGGGCTCAATATAATTTCATATGGCTTAGGTGAATTTGAATAATTTGACCGGCCAAATAATATTTTGGTAAAGCAACTAAAATCCAATGCGAAGGAAAGGATCTTGGGGATCCAACCCAGCTTTGTGAATGATAGAGATAAAGATTCTACTATATGTGTTTATATTGCTTTTTTATTTCCTAAGGGTGGTTGGCCCTCGGGACCTAGTATTTCTGCTTCTAGTTTATTTCTAGATCAAGGTGGCCATAGGCCCCTATGGTCCAGTGGTTACGACCTCTCTCTTTCACGGAGAAAACGAGGGTTCAAGTCCCTCTGGGGGTGTAACAACACTCAAGACTATAGGAAGACTATAGGAGTAGGAGTGGGATTTTATATCAAGTGATCCCTGTTTGTCAAGTCCTTCTATTAGTCTACTTAGAAGGACTTCATATTTTATATCATTTGATATTTCTATTTATTTGTCAAGTCTGCCTGGGAGATGAAAGGAAGTTGATTATGGAACGTCTAAAATGAATTAGGCGTTGGGTCGATGCCCGAGTGGTTAATGGGGACGGACTGTAAATTCGTTGACAATATGTCTACGCTGGTTCAAATCCAGCTCGGCCCAACAATTTGGCAACCTACTATCAGATGGTAGAACCCTCTTGTTCTTAAGAAATACCTATCCAAATTTTCTGCTAGATCTCTTCTTATTTCCCTGGGATTGTAGTTCAATAGGCTAGAGCACCGCCCTGTCAAGGCGGACGTTACGGGTTCGAGCCCCGTCAGTCCCGACGGATCCAATAAGTACATCAATTCGCCTCTTTATTTTCTTCTTTATTTTCTGTGAAAGAAGGGGAGCATAATTGAATTCCGAAGGGGTTTCCCCTCTTTTTTTCAGGATTCTGTCGAAGAAAGAACAAACCCTAAACAAAAAGGAAAATAACTAAAATAGTGAAGTTGATAGAATATTCCATTTTTCTCCCGCGACTCATTTTTCTCATACTTCTTTGGAAGACAAAGAAAATTGGATCATTAAAATTTAGAACCTAATTCTTCTCTTTTTCCACTTCGCTTGTATTGTTTGTTGGGGTTTTGTAGTTAATGGAAACAGACGTGTGGTTAGATGAGACTTCATTTGATGGTTCTACAAGGAAGACCTAAAAAGAAAGAAGAGAAAATAAGGATAAATAAAGGAGTTTTTTATTGGTCCGGGAATCCAATCTTGGATTCGGTATGGATAAAAGATCTTCGTATGTTATACTATTCAATTCTCGACGACGAATTAATTTAATAGCTCAGATATTGTTATTCATGATATTGATCCGATTCAAGATCATCGATAGGTAATGCATTCATTGAATTGACAGGTGAAAGATTTATCATCTCTATGGGATTAAATCCCGAGTTATTGTGAAATAAAAAAACGATGAGATTATGGAAGTAAATATTCTTGCATTTATTGCTACTGCACTGTTCATTTTAGTTCCTACTGCTTTTCTACTTATAATTTACGTAAAAACAGTTAGTCAAAACAATTAATTACTTTAAATGAAACTTGACTTCTGAATTCTTATCAATAGTTGAAGAAATCAAATGAAAAGTATTCTATTTTTGCGTCTTAAATGAAATCAAGGGGCTATAATCCGCGGTATTCTATGAGATCCGAGAGTATGGTAAGTAAGAAATAAATTTCTTACTTACCATACTCTCTAGTAGTGTTATGTTATAGTAGTGTATAAAGTTGTAAATAGAGTTGGTATACTCTATTATCTTCTATCTTCAATATATGTAGTTATTAATCCATATATAGAATTGACGTAGGACCCAATTCTATTTCTTTGATACATCTATTTATTCCGATGAATCTGAAATAATCGTTTTACTGTTATAGAATACATTTCTCCACTAGAATCCAATGGAATTTCGAAATGAAGATATTTTTATTTCAAAATTATTTCAATTCAAATAAAAAATGCGTTACGGAACGATCTATAAAAGAATTGATAGCGTTTCATTCCTCAACTAAATTAGGAGTGCTTTTAAAGTCCACTTCTTCCCCATACTACGAGTGAAAGGGAAAATGTAAAGACTACCATTAAAGCAGCCCAAGCGAGACTTACTATATCCATGTGAATTATGTCCCTTATCTCTATGATAGAATTATTCCATTATTGCTCACTAATAATAGTAGAATGAATGGTCCAGAGTCAAAAAGGGATTCTGACCAAACACTATTGATGAACCAATCAAATAAACCCATTTCAAAAATTCCTATATGATTTCTAATGGGGAAAGACTAAACACAAGTAAAATACACAATGACACTACAAAGGAATGTTACTAATGGAATGGAACGTCCAGTAATAAAGAGAGCCCTTTCCTTTTTTTCTTGCCCTTCAAAGTAAAAATAGATCAATTGCTATCTATTACATACTTTTATTTCCTATTTGATATTGATATTTAATCCGTACCCCTTCGCGATTGTCTATCTGAAGGAGTTGGGAGATAGTATATTATACTCTTGACGAGGGGTGAAAAAAAAAAAATGATTTTTTTTTTTTTTTTTTCACTTTTTCTTTTCTATAAAAAATCTATGCAATCTCAATCTAATAGTGATTGAATGCCTGAACACTCAGAGATTCTCGCGAGTCTATATATGTAGATTACAGTATAGAAATTCCCTAACTAGTAGTTGAATTATCCCCCGGCTATCCAATGTAATTCAAGACCCAATGAGTATAGCAGTAGAAGGGAATCGGAAAGTCTTGCTTCGACCTTTATAATCTTTTTATATTCAAAGATTTCCAATCTTTTACAAAATTACCAGAACAGATGTTTAGAATCAACCAAGTATCAACAGTCCCCTTATTCTGTTCTGCTGGGGAAAATTGGGTTTAGTTATATCAGCAGAGCAGAATAAGATATTTCTATTCATTTGTTGATGAGGCGGCACCCGGATTTGAACTGGGGAAAAAGGATTTGCAGTCCCCCGCCTTACCACTCGGCCATGCCGCCAAAACGATACACAACAGGATAAAAAATTACCGTTGGATTACTAAACTTTAGTTTATTGTACTTGCATCGCCTTTTTCATCCTTAAATATAAAAAAATTATAAAATAAACCCTTTTTCCCCTTTTGATTGTGTTTTATTTACCCCTTTGATTTGATTGATTGTATAGTATCTCAAAACACACAATGCCGAAAAACTTCCACTCACTTTTCTATTGAAAAATCAAATTCTATTTTGACTCAAAAAAGCTAAAATTTATGACAAACAGGAACCATTAACTATTCGTTGACTGAGAATTCGTGAATTATTCTTAGATTTGAATATAAAATTTGGTTTGCCTAATGACATAAGAAAATACAAATTGATACATCCTTAATTGATTCTTTTGAATCAAAAACCATTCTCCATTTCCATTATAACAAAAATTAGAAGTATATGTAAACCCCAGAACGGAAATTTTTACACAGATACCAAGTATTTAGAGTATGTTGCCTATAAATAAAAGGAATTCGTTGGAACAAAAAAAGGCCCGGCTGGGTATTGACCGGGCCAGGTCCAAAAGGCACCTCGAACAAAATAAAAGCAAGAAGGTCTTCTTTATTTATCTTTCTATTTGGATCTTTCGAGCATCTAAATGGAATTGCTAATTATATAATAACGATAAAGAATGTGAAAGAAATACTTTCTTTAATCCTTACTTGATGTGTAATGTAACATAGTAATTATCTTTTTCAATTGGGAGAGATGGCTGAGTGGACGAAAGCGGCGGATTGCTAATCCGTTGTACGAGTTATTCGTACCGAGGGTTCGAATCCCTCTCTTTCCGTTTCCGTTGATGACTTTCTATTTTTTTCTTTCAATTTTCGCAAACCCCCTTTTTATTTTTTCCTAGTTAAACGTGTGGAATAGATAAAATAAAATTGAAAGAAAATTGTAAAATCAAGCAAGAAAAACTAAATTTTTATTTTATTCTTCACGTCCTGGATTACGTCCTGGATCATTGGATAGGAATCCAAAGATGAAGAGAGAAACAAAGAATATTACTACTGTGTAAACGAAAAGTTTGAGAGTAAGCATTACACAACCTCCAAGATCATTTTTTGAAAAAGAAAAACGAGAAAAGATAATAGATCCTCCATTTTTATATCACATATCCTATTTTGACACCAAGAAAAAAAAATTCTAGAAATAGAAAAGAATGTTCAGAAATTCAAATGAAGTTAAAATGAAATTTCATTTCAATTTGTAATATAATAAGAGTCTTTAATTACCACAAATCACTTTCATACCCATAATTAGCTATTGTAAGGGACCCTAAGCTAATTATTGTAAGGGACCCTAAGCTAATAAGGTATTTCACCATAAAAAGGATTAAAATCGGGAAATGCGGCGAGCCGGGTTTCTCGCGGCTATCCGATAATTTCACTGTTTGAATCGAAGGTTCATACTGTCAGACTTATTTGATCTTATCAATTGTTATAATTTTTATCGAATAAATCATGAATTTTCTAGGATAGTATTAAAGATCTTATCGAAAACTTACAGCAGCTTGCCAAACAAAGGCTAAAAGAAAAAAGAACAGGGGTATGACTGGCATGACATCTACGATTGGATTCAAAAAAGCATAGGCTTCGGGCAATTTGGCGAAGAAAAGACTACTCGGATAAAGGGCAGAATTAAGACAGATCAAACTAAAGATATTAAGCATAACAGACATTTTTTTCGTCGAGATAATTGCATTTTGATTGAGTTATTGATATAAGGAAAAATAAAGAAAGTAGGGTAGACAAAAAAATCCTTCTTTTTCCGTTCAATCAAAAATCCTCCAATTCTCAAAGGAGAATAGAAGAAATCATACTTTCATACAATATCTTAATTGAATTATATGTAATGATCAATAAATTCAGTTGAATTCTAGATATACACATGTCAAAATCCTAGCACGAATCTATAATAGATTCTATAAAGAATAAAGATTTTCTATAGATAGTTTGGGCTGGAATTGACGAACACTTAATACCAATATTATTCTTTATTAGTATTAGTGTCCAATAAAAGTAGAAATGGGGCGTAGCCAAGCGGTAAGGCAACGGGTTTTGATCCCGCTATTCGGAGGTTCGAATCCTTCCGTCCCAGAGCATATCCGTTGTATCTGAATACTTCTTTTTTGTTCAACAAGGTTCTGTTTAAAGGTCTAATATTGGATAGAATATTATTCCTCTTTCTTTTTTAAATTTTGAATTATTCTTTTCGGAATCATATCTAAGTTTTTCACAAACTGAACTAAATCGAGTTCAAATGACATGCAAATGCAAAAGTAACTGATAACTGAAACCTTTTCTGATTCAGATAAAGATAAGATGAGACCTAGATCACAGTTCCAGAAAGATTACTTAATCTCAGGCTAAACAAAATATGAAAATACATATAAAACGAGGAAGTGCTTAGTTTATAGGTATGTATTGTTATCCTATTTCAGTCACAATAGTCTTTCTATTTTTGTGAAAAATAATTAGCATCCCTAAAATATTAAAATTGAAATATTTAACAATAATATTTCTTTTTATTGTTCGATCTATTTAGCTTATTTGCTTTACATCATTGACAATTCCATTAGAAAATATTTTTCTTTCTTATGATAATAAAATGGAGTCTTTACTGCAAAACTTGATTCAAATAATGATGCAGAAGTAGGAAACTTTTTCAAGTAGCAAGATTTGTAATGATTCCTTATGGATTGAATCTTTGGGAAGTTGTAAATGGGTCAGTCTATCTTATTGAGTAACTTGAAGAGGCAGAGTCAAATATAATTTATTTATTCCTGCGATTTCTGTTAGTTATGTTATTTCTATATTTAGATTAGATTTCTGGATATTTCTGTTAGATATTTTTTTGAGATCGATATTTATAGAAAAATGTTCCATTCATACAAAAAAAGCCGGGGTCTTGCTAATATTTCTTCAGAAAAATCTTTATTATCTATGTAGATAGATAAGAAAAAATAGAAATGACTATGTCTATGTACCGAGCGAACCAATGACTATTCATGATTCCATAATTGAATCAATTCCATACTGGTTCCAAATTAGAGGAATGTTATGGTAAAACTTCGTTTAAAACGATGTGGTAGAAAGCAACGTGCGACTTGAAGGACACGATCCGGCGTGGATTCTTACCACCATTTTATATAGGAATGAAAGTGCTCTTGGCTCGACGTCGTTTGTTCTATTCTACTAGAACCCCTCTTTTTTTATTGGGTTGTAATGTAAATAGTGCATGATGGAGCTCGGGTAGAAAGTATTTATTAATTTCTCAGGGGCAACGATCTAGGGTTAATGCCAATCAATAAATTGGAACAACTTCGTAAGTATATCTTCGATATAGAAATCGAAAGGATCTGATTCTAGCAAAATTTCAATTAAAAAAATTTTTGTTGGAAGGGCTAAAACTTTTTCGATCCACAGTGTATCGCGCACGAATCAACCGTATGATTCTTTAATAGAAAGAAATCACAAAAGGGGTATGTTGCTACCATTTTGAAAGGATTAAGAAGCACCGAAGTAATGTCTAAACCCAATGATTTAAAACAAAGATAAAGGATCCCAGAACAAGGAAACACCACTTCAATTGTCTCACGGATCCGAATAAAGAATAAAAATAGATTTTAAACGAGACAAAAAAAGGGGGTTAAAGACCACTCAATAAAAAAAATATCTTAAAGAAAAATCTTTAAGATATTTGAGAATTATTGAACTTGAGTTATGAGTACAAATGATTTTTTTCAGGAAGCTAAAAAAATGACTATGAGTTAAATTATAGACTCATTTATTTTACGGATTCCTTTTCTATTTATTCTAATTTTATCCATAGACAAAACTTCTAATCATTTTTTTCTCGAGCCGTACGAGGAGAAAACTTCCTATACGGTTCTAGGGGGGGGTTCTTTTTCATCTACATCTATCCCGATGAGCCGTCTACCGAATCGTTGCAATTGATGTTCGATCCCGAAGAGAAGGAAGAGATCTTCGGAAAGTGGGTTTTTATGATCCGATCAAGAATCAAACTTATTTAAACGTTCCCGCGATTCTCTATTTCCTTGAAAAAGGCGCTCAGCCTACAGGAACTGTTCAGGATATTTTAAAAAAAGCAGAGGTTTTTAAGGAACTTTACCCTAATCAAACGAAATACAATTAATTAAATTAAGGAAATAAAAACTAAGGGTAGGATAGGATAGTGATTTCTATATCATTTTGGATATCTTTTCTATACTATGTTTTTTTAGAATATTTTGGAAAACCTTATTTGATTGATCCTCACAAAATAAAAAATTATGGCATTACCTGCAATCGCGTGGTTTTCATTCGAACTCTAAT